ATGCTTAGTATCTAGTCGAATTCGCTCCTATTATAATAGAAAACTATTGATGCACTCGATGACATTTCAATCCGACAATATTGATATAGTTACACCGCTCCAATTTTGATTGGAAAAAAAAGACGGGATAAAGTCAAATAGTCTTCTTCACAATATACATACTATGACTAGGAATAAATGTGGTCAAAGTAATTATCGACATCTGGTAAAAAAAGAATATAAACAAGCGAAAGGATTGCCATAATTTTTTGTTTTTATCATAATTGCCAACAATTTTTTTGTTCTTTTTACGAACTTGATGTTGATAAATCCGCGAATCTAGAAATTCATTTCAGACAATTGAACCTTCTCAAACTGTTTCTTTTTAAGAACCAAAAATATTTGTGCCAAAATAACAGATGCCAAGAAGAACAAAAGGCCTTGGACACGTAATGGATCCTGAAGTACTATTTCTGCGTCCCCCTGACCAAATCCACCCACATTAGGATTACTCGTTAATGGTTGATCAAGTTTGATAGATTCGCCCTCGGAAACAAGAAGTTCTGGTCCTGGCGGGATAATATCAACCACTGGACGTCCCTCCGATGCATCCGTTATGGTTATTTCATATCCCCCTTTTTCTTTTCGTACGATTTTGCTTACTATACCTGCTGCTGTAGCATTATAAACCGTATTGTTACTCTTGTTCCCGTTGGGATAAATCTGACCCCTTCCCCTGTTCCCACCCACATATATGGGATATTTTAAGAAGTGGACATCTTTATTAGTAGCGGGGTCGGGCGAAAGAATAGGAAAGGTTATTTCACTATATTTCTGACCAGGAACAGGACCTATGACAAGAATATTTTTTTTAGTGGGGCGATAGCTTTGAAAAGAAATATTTCCCATCTTTTCTTTCATCTCGGGCGAAATACGATCGGAAGGAGCTAATTCAAACCCCTCAGGTAAAATAAGAACAGCCCCCACATTTAAAGCCCCTTTTTTACCATTAGCAAGAACTTGTTTGAGTTGCATATCATAAGGAATTCGAACAACCGCTTCAAATACAGTATCGGGAAGTACCGCTTGTGGAACCTCAATATCCACGGGCTTATTAGCTAAATGGCAATTGGCACATACAATGCGCCCAGTCGCTTCTCGTGGATTTTCGTAACCCTGCTGTGCAAAAATGGGATATGCATTTGAAATAGGTGCCCGAGATATTATATATATCATGAGCGATACGGAAATAGATCGAGTAATCTCTTCCTTTATCCAAGAACAAGTATTTCTAGTTTGCATGGTCCAATCATTGATCCCCCAAATTTCTACAATAAAATTAGGTAGGTCGCTAGTATAGTTCCCTATCCACAATTCTGCTATTTACTGAAATAGTTTTACTAGAATATAGGAGGAATCTCCTCGATGGGTAGAAAGAGTAAATACAATTTTAGTACAAAGTAATAAACACCATAAGTGGATCCGTGAATCATTTTTCAGTCATTCATTGAATGATAAATTACTACAAGTGAGGGAGATAGACGATTTAAATAACGAAAGATCAAAAATTTTAAAATTGTATCTAGAATGACTGGAAAAGTGGAAACAAGACCCGATATAATTTGATCGTTATGAGCAAATCCAAAATCTTTGTAGACATAGCCAATCATTAGTTCCCAACCGTGGGGCGAATGGAATCCGATACATAAATCAGTTAATAAAAGAATAGAAAAAGCTTTTATTGTGTCACTTAAGTTATATAAGAATTCTTGAACCCAAGAGTTAAGAATAACAAGTTCTTTATTACCCAGAATAGAATAACCACTTAGAATAACGAAACAAATTATATTTGTCGAGAAGTGCAAAATCATATGGATACGATCCTCATTGTGCATCTTGATCAATTGAATCGTTTCTTTGTGGATTCCTACACGAAGCTTTTGTAGATATGTTTCCGGGTATTCCTTTATCATTTCTTCCAACAGGAAGAGTTCCTCTAATTCTATGTATTTTTCTAGAATACTTTTTTCTTGAATATCATTCAAAAACGTTTCGGATTGTCTAGTATTCCACCAATTAGTAATCAAAAATTCCAAACTTTTATTAAATGAGAGAGAGATCCACCAGGGCAAAAATACTACAGATGCGAGATATAGAAGGGGGATGAATGCTTTCTTTTTTGTCATTTTTCATCTGTGAATTGTTAATGAACCCATCTCATTTGCCGACTCTATGTGATCCAATATTTCTATCAAAATATTGAATATTTCAAAAAAACAAAAAAATTTCGTTTTATAGTTGTTCCTTATACGTATGCTTTGGCTCGAATGAGCGTTTTGAAGAAACTTTGAGTTAAGTTAAGCTATCGAAAAAAGAAAAAGAGGATTCTTGAGTGTTTTTCCTACTGATGAAAAAATGGATTCTTCAGTTTATTTCAAACTACTTCAATTGGTACACGCAAGAAATAGGCCAATTCAGCAGCTTTTTGCTCAATTTCTCGCGGAGTCAAATTCTCATCAGTACGAGTCAAGGGAATGGCCCCCTGGCCTCTGATTTCCATATAAAGGACACGGCGAGCAAAAATACCCTCTTTAACTTCTATTCTGATGGACTGAATATCTTTCATAAGGAATCGTAGGAAGATACGACGATTTTTTCCAGGAAATCCCCAACGAAAAATACACACTATTCCTTCTTTTCTATCGAATCGATCATAACCACTACCTACATTCCACGAAATTGTGCACCACAAATAGGAGCTAATAAAAAGACCCGCGATCCCGTAGAAAGACATCACGATCCCTTGGGGAAAAAAAATTATTTGCTGAGACGGAAATAAAGATATCAAATTCCTACCAAGATAACTGGAAGTTCCAACCAATAAAAATCCTAATGAACCTAAAAAAAGGATAAAGGCCCAGCAGAAATTACTTGTTTTTCGAGACCCCGCTATAAGTTCTATCCATATATATTCTGATCGCCAATTCATACTAGATCCAGTTGCATTTTATTGGAAGAATAACAAAAATAAATTTGATTTTACTTTTTTGTTTCCGAAATAACTCTCATCAACTAACATTATTCTGATGTGAACCTTTAGCATTAGGAGTAATTCATTAAATTGCTTAGATCAAAATAATCACATACCCTTAATATGCTCTCCTATAGATATCTATATATATGTAGATACTTTGGCTTTACATTTCAGCCACACGCCCCGACCCCGATCTATTTGAAAATAGTTCTAATTCATTTACCCATAGATCGTGTTTACGCACGCATAAAAGTGCTTTCATTTATGTTCGGGGGAAACCACATGTTATACCATATTCTACTAAAAAAATATCTGTATTATCTAAGTCTTGAAAAAAAAAAAAATAGATGATATTTGCACCCATGGGGTCTAAAAAATCTTGTTTTTTTGAACATTAAGAAATAAAGAAGCCATTGCAAGTGCCGGAAATACTAGGCCCACTAAAGGCACAAAAATAGAGGGTAGGTTGTTGAGAGTTGTCATAGAATGGGTACCTCGAATTAATATTTGTACCTGTAATTTTTATATTGTTATAAAGATATTTTAATTTTATAAAAATTATTTATATAATTATACTAAGTATATCTAAGTGAGTATATAATAAGTGCAAGGAATGTAGAACTAAATAAATAGATTTTTGAATCTTTCTATATGAAATATATATATGATAATCCACTTTCTTTATTATTCTTAATCTTATTATATTATTTTTCTTTTATTATATTCTTCTTCTATTGTTCTTAATCTTCTAATTTTCATTTATAAAGAAAGAGTTTTTTACAAATTTCAAAAAGATTTGTTAGAATCAATCCAATAATCCAACAACAGGATTATTAGTAAAAATGGTGATTCTCGGGAGATATAGAAAGATGCAAAACTCTATATCTATATTTTATAGATTTTCATTCTATATTCATATGCAAGATGGACACATAAAATGAGGTTTATTTGTCTTGCCTAATTTTGCGTAAGGAAGAATTATCTTTTTTATCTTGTCAATAGAGGTTTTCTAATTACTAATCAGGAATATAATATCGGTAAAAAAAAAAATTATCCGCATGATTCTTTATACAATTTAATCTTATGTTACCCCCAAAAATCTATTATTCGCATTTTGACTGTGATTCCGATAAACTAGCTAACTACCTATTCGCCAAAAATAAAATAATTGAATTAATAAGCTCTAATTTGGATTCAAAGGAAAAAAAGCGTGGAGCTGAAATAACTCACTCAGAACACCCTTTAAAAGATTACGTGGTACAATTAGATCAAATAAGCCCTTATAGAATAAATATTCAGCCGCTTGTGAACCTTCAGGTACTGTCTTATTCAATGTTTGTTCAATTACTCTTTTACCCGCAAATGCAATATATGCATTGGGTTCGGCAATAATGATATCTCCCAACATACCAAAACTGGCGGTCACCCCACCAGTAGTAGGAGAAGTAAGGATTGCTACATATAATAACTTTTTATTTGATTGATAATCATATAAAGCGGAAGATATTTTAGCCATTTGCATCAAGCTCAAACTTCCTTCTTGCATGCGCGCTCCTCCGGAAGCGCACACTAGAATAAGAGGTAAAAATTGATTGGTAGCATACTCGATCAAACGGGTTATTTTCTCGCCTACTACGGATCCCATACTACCCCCCATAAACTGAAAATCCATAACCCCAATTGCTATGGGAATACCGTTTAGTTGACCTGTGCCTGTTTGAACCGCCTCAGTTAATCCTGTCTTTCTTTGATAAAAATCAATACGATCCTTATAGGGTTCTTCCTCCGAATGGAATTCAATGGGATCCAGAGAGACCATGTCTTCATCCATAGGATCCCAAGTACCTGGATCAATCAAAAGTTCGATTCTATCTGAACTACTCATTTTCAAATGATATCCACATTGTTCACAAATATTCATTTTTTCCGTAAAAATTTTCTTATAATTTAATCCATAACAATTTTCGCATTGAACCCACAAATGCTT